TGCAGACGATTTGACCGATCCTGCCCCCGCTACGACATTTGCACATTTAGATGCTACTACCGTACTATCAAGAGGATTAGCTGCCAAAGGGATCTATCCAGCAGTAGATCCTTTAGATTCAACTTCAACCATGCTTCAACCTCGCATCGTTGGTGAAGAACATTATGAAACTGCGCAAAGAGTCAAGCAAACTTTACAACGTTATAAAGAGCTTCAGGACATTATAGCTATCCTTGGGTTGGACGAATTATCTGAAGAGGATCGTTTAACTGTAGCAAGAGCACGAAAAATTGAACGTTTCTTATCACAACCTTTTTTTGTAGCCGAAGTATTTACCGGTTCTCCAGGGAAATATGTTGGTCTAGCAGAAACCATTAGAGGGTTTCAATTGATCCTTTCCGGAGAATTAGATGGTCTTCCTGAGCAGGCCTTTTATTTAGTAGGTAATATCGATGAAGCTACCGCGAAGGCTATGAACTTAGAAATGGAGAGCAATTTGAAGAAATGACTTTAAATCTTTGTGTACTGACCCCTAATCGAATTGTTTGGGATTCAGAAGTGAAAGAAATCATTTTATCTACAAATAGTGGTCAAATTGGTGTATTACCAAATCATGCTCCTATTGCTACAGCTGTAGATATAGGGATTTTGAGACTACGCCTTAAGGACCAATGGTTAACGATGGCCCTGATGGGTGGTTTTGCTAGAATAGGCAATAACGAGATCACTGTTTTAGTAAATGATGCGGAAAAGGGTAGTGATATTGATCCACAAGAAGCTCAGCAAACTCTTGAAATAGCAGAAGCTAATTTAAGAAAAGCTGAAGGAAAGAGACAAAAGATTGAGGCAAATCTAGCTCTCCGGAGGGCTAGGACAAGAGTAGAGGCTGTCAATGCGATTTCATAACTAGTTGGTGCGTTCAAATAATCACAAGAAGTTCTGTTTCTAAACCCTATTTTGATTGGATTCACTCGACAGAATCCAATCAAGCAGAATCCAAATTTGATACAACGCAATTCAAAAATGAAATAGAAATAAATAAAAATACAAAATCTTTAAAAATAAAAGAGGGTGCGACAAAAAACTTATTAGATACCATTGACTCCGGTATCTAATAAGTCCTACCTACTATTGGATTTGAACCAATGACTCCCGCCGTATGAAAGCAATACTCTAACCACTGAGTTAAGTAGGTCGTTTATCATACCAAAGAGAACCGAATGAAACCCATCCCATCGATGGATTATAAATATCATATTCCCTATAAGCAATAAGAATCTAAGCAATACCACTTAAAAATCTAGAGTGTTGTATCATACAATATTCATCTTGACAACAAATTATATACATGATAAAATATGCATCACAAGCACTAAGGGCTATAGCTCAGTTGGTAGAGCACCTCGTTTACACGCGCGCCAATGTTTTTCAGGGGTGTCCATCATACAATCCAAAAAATGGATCTTATTGAGAAATCGACGTCTTACTCCATAATTTACTTTAAGAGAACAATAGCCTGACAAATGGTTCGGTCCGATTTGAGTGCCCATTTAGGTACCAAACAGACCCCATCATTGATTTGAGATATTGATAAGGTGAATACCAGTACATTCAATGCTAGGCATAATGAGTATAAGGCCCTCAAAAAATATCTTTTCGTCCTATGAACTTGAAGGTGTATGAAGTTTCATATTGGATTTTTTAAGCCGAACGATAGAGACTTCATTTAACTTAAAACGATCTAGGCCAGAGGCAGACCTATGTCAAGATAACCCCGCCCTTGAAACACTTTGGTAGTGCTCCTGGATCAGAATCTCAAATAATGAATCAGAGCACATGGAGCCATCTCCTTATCGTAATCTTATTTTTCTGTCAAGAAAAAATATGGCGGATTGGCTGATATTTCTATCAGTTAATGAAAGAGCCCAGTGCAAAAAAAATGCATGTTGGGTCTTTGAAATAGTTCAGATCATTTTGATAATAATAAGTTTGAGCTGTTTTACCGAGAAGGTCTACGGTTCGAGTCCGTATAGCCCTAGAGTCCTATAAAATTCAAATGAATAAAATTCAAATTTGTTGCTTGTAATTGACCGGGCGGTTCATCGAAACCAAATATGTCCTAGAAACTCACTCGCAGGAATCCTTTAGTTTAAAGCAGAATAAAAAACTGAAAGAAAACCTTATTTCAAGGGATCAAATTGATCTTTTGCCAATCCTGGATAAACAAACCAACCCCTCGTCATTAACTTCGGGGGAAAATTCAATATGAATTTCCCTGTTCACAATCAAAGGGTTGAGCTAGTGATACTCCTTTTAGTTGGTATACCTAAACTAGACCTAGCGAAGCACACCAACACAAAAGTAAGATATTCGTAATTCTGATATGGAAATACCCATTCATTCTCTTACATTTGAATACTTGTTCGATTCTAAATCACTAAGAAAAAAAAAACGACAAAAAGACCTCCCTATTCTATTCCTAAAAAATCAAAACCTATAC